TTACAACGTTACAAAGAACTTCAGGACATTATAGCTATCCTTGGGTTGGACGAATTATCCGAAGAGGATCGTTTAACCGTAGCAAGAGCACGAAAAATTGAGCGTTTCTTATCACAACCCTTCTTCGTAGCAGAAGTTTTTACCGGTTCTCCAGGAAAATATGTTGGTCTAACAGAAACAATTAGGGGGTTTCAACTGATACTTTCCGGAGAATTAGATGGTCTTCCGGAACAGGCCTTTTATTTGGTAGGTAATATTGATGAAGCTACCGCGAAGGCTATGAACTTAGATGTGGAGAGCAAATTGAAGAAATGACCTTAAATCTATGTGTATTGACTCCTAATCGAATTGTTTGGGATTCAGAAGTGAAAGAAATCATTTTATCGACTAATAGTGGCCAAATTGGTGTATTACCAAATCACGCACCTATTGCCACGGCTGTAGATATAGGTATTTTGAGAATACGTCTTAACGACCAATGGTTAACAATAGCTCTAATGGGCGGTTTCGCTAGAATAGGCAATAATGAAATAACCATTTTAGTAAATGATGCAGAGAGGGGTAGTGACATTGATCCGCAAGAAGCTCAACAAACTCTTGAAATAGCTGAAGCTAGCTTGAGTAGCGCTGAAGGAAAGAGACAAACAATTGAGGCAAATTTAGCTCTCAGACGAGCTAGGACGCGAGTAGAGGCTATCAATGCAATTTCATAACGAGTTGTTGGTGCGTCCGAATAAAAAAAATAAGTTCTGTTTATTTATACAACATATTTGGATTCTGCCGATTGAATCCAATCAAGTGTAATCAGATTTTGATGCAATGAAAAAAAAATGAAATTTCAATAATGAAATAAATAAAAAATAGAATAAATACGAGTAGTGGGGTATGTAAAAGATACAAAATAAATAAAAAAATAAGGTGGGTAGAAATACTTATTAGATACCATTGACTGCGGTCTCTAATAAGTTCTACCTACTATTGGATTTGAACCAATGACTCCTGCCGTATGAAAGCAATACTCTAACCACTGGGTTAAGTAGGTCATTTATCATCATAAAGAGAAACAAAAAGAACCCGCCACACCCATAGATTATAGATGGAATCTTACTTCTAAGCAATACCCATCCTTGGCAGGAAACCGATCAGAGAGCTATCATGTCGGATCATGCAATATTCACCTTGACAAGAAATTATATACATGATAAAATATTTATCACAAACACAAGAACACAAGGGCTGTAGCTCAGTTAGGTAGAGCACCTCGTTTACACGCGCGCCAATGCTTTTTCAGAGGAGTCCATCATGCAATCAACCGAATTTATCTTAGTAAAAAATAGATGTCTTACTCTGTGGATTCGAGGGAACAAGAGAACAATAGCCTGACAAATAGTTGGTTGGTCTAATTGAGGTGCCAATTTCGGTGCCAAAAAGAACCCATCATTGATTTTATAATTGATAAGGTGAATACCCAGCCCATTCAATGCTAGGCATAATGAGGATAAGGACCTCAAAAAAATCTCTTTTCGTCCTATGAACTTGAAGGTGTATGAAGTTTCATATTTGACGCTTTGGGCAGAGCGATAGAGACTCCATTTAACTTAGGTTGATCTAGGCCGAAGGCAGACCTACGTCAAGATAACTCTTTTTTTGAAACACTTTGGTATTGCTACTGAATAAAAAATCAGAGCACGCGGAGCCGTCTCATTATCTTTCTGTTAAGAAAAAAGATGGCGGACTCGCTGATATTTATATCAGTTGATGAAAGAGCCCAATGCAAAAAAAATGCATGTTGGGTCTTTGAAACAGTTCGAATCATTTCGATAATAATAAGTTTGATCTGTTTTACCGAGAAGGTCTACGGTTCGAGTCCGTATAGCCCTAATTTTGCATTAATTTTAATTTTTTTTAATTTAATTATAAATGGTATGGTAATGAAAAAAAAAATGATTTGTATTTTTGATTTGTATTTTGTACTATAGTATAGAGTATAGTTTTTTATTTCCTCATTATTATTTTATTTGATTTGTTGTTTGTATCTGGCCGGTTGGTTGCTCCGTTGAAATAGAATCATTCCCACATTCTCGCTCACGGGGATCATCCGGAACCTGAAACTAAAAAAAATGCATTTCAATGGAGCCAATCGGCATTTTAAAAATTTTTGGATAAACAAACCCATTCTTTTTCATTCATTTTCGTGGGTGAATTACATACATACACATTTTTCCTCTTTTACTACCCATGATCAAAGAGTTGGGGAGGGGATACTCCCTTTCTTTGGTATACCTAAAGAAAAGGTAAATTTTTTAAGTAAAAATCGTGACATGAGCCCGGTTAATATACTCAAACAAAATTGCTCATCATTCAAAATTCCAAATTAGAATTCTACCGATGCTTACTTTATTCAAGAAGATTGGGGATCCATTTGAACTTAGAAGAGTTAGGAATCCCCCGACTTATCGACTTTGTTGCGGAAGAACAACTCCAACTCATTGTTTCAGAG